GTTTTAGGGTTTTGAATTCAATGGCTTTAGTAATTGTTGAATAGGTTAATGGTCTTTATATGCTAGTGGAAAGGAAATCAATGTACTAAATACATATATAGTTGTGGTGAATGGATTAAAGGGTCTTTGTTCATGGATATTATCTCTTATAGTAATGGATTTATGTTTTTGGGGATGGATAATATGTATGTTCTTGTATGTGGAAGTAAATGTTATATGGTGTTTGGTGTTTATGTCTTTTATAATTGATGGGATGTAATCGCGCGCCAAATTGGGGTAAATATTGATTGGTAAGAGTCAGGAAGTAGTTTAATATTAGAATATCAGCTTTGGGTGTTGATGGTGGGGCGTGTTGCCTCCTTCTTGATTGTCCTAGGAAGGATACGGACCTTCATTATTGGCTTACAAGGCCAGTATTTTAATTAAATTACTTGGACTATTTTGGGTTTAGAAGGTAGTTCTCGAGAATGCTTGCCGCTGGAATTAGGATGATAATAAGTAAGAAGTATATAATGGATGCTAATTGACCAATAATGATGTAAGGTTGTTCTACTGGTTGGCCCCCGATTCAGGTTAGGATAAAGAGATTGGCTGTTAATATTCAGAATAACATTTGAGAGATAGGTCGGAAGATTAAACTGCGCTGATTGGAAGTATGTAGGAGGGGGATGATTAGTAATACTAGAATGGAGGCTAATAGGGCTAGAACTCCTCCTAGTTTGTTTGGGATAGATCGTAGAATGGCATATGCGAATAGGAAGTATCATTCTGGTTTAATGTGGGGTGGTGTGTTGAGAGGATTAGCTGGGGTGAAATTGTCAGGATCGCCTAATATATCTGGTGAAAACAGGGCTAGTAGAAGAAGGGTAAGAAGTATGAATATTAGGCCAAGGATGTCTTTGATGGTGTAGTAAGGGTGGAATGGGATTTTATCTGAGTTGGGATCAATTCCTGTTGGGTTATTGGAGCCTGTTTCATGGAGGAATAGTAAGTGTACGATAACTATAGCTATGATAATAAAAGGAAGAATGAAATGGAAGGCAAAGAAGCGGGTTAGAGTAGCTTTGTCCACAGAAAAGCCTCCTCAGATTCACTCTACAAGGGTTGTTCCGATGTAGGGGATAGCTGATAGGAGGTTTGTAATTACGGTTGCACCTCAAAATGATATTTGTCCTCATGGAAGAACATATCCAACAAAGGCTGTGGCTATTACGGTGAGTAGTAGAATTACTCCAATGTTTCAGGTTTCTTTGTAGAGATATGAGCCGTAGTAAATTCCTCGACCAACATGAAGGAATAAACATATAAAGAATATTGAGGCGCCGTTGGCATGGAGGTTGCGAATAAGTCATCCATAGTTTACGTCTCGGCAAATGTGTGCTACTGATGAAAAGGCTGTCAGGGTATCGGAGGTGTAATGTATGGCTAAAAATAGGCCGGTGAGAATTTGAATGGTTAGGCAGACTCCTAAGAGGGAACCAAAATTTCATCAGGCAGAGATATTGGAGGGTGCCGGGAGGTCAATGAAAGAATGGTTAATAATTTTCATGAGAGGGTGAGTTTTACGGATATTGATCATTAGGGTTTTTGTAGTTGAATTACAACAATGGTTTTTCATGCCGTAGGTTATGGTTAAAGTCCATACTAAAATTAAAATGGAAATGATGATAGTTCTTTTGCTTTCTGTCTTATTAATTCTTGGGTTTGTAGCTTTTGCTTCTAAGCCTTCTCCTGTTTATGGAGGGTTGAGTCTTGTTGTAAGTGGGGGTTTAGGTTGTGCGATTGTAGTTAGTCTTGAGGACACTTTTTTAGGTTTGATTGTTTTTTTAGTATATCTAGGTGGGATGTTAGTGGTGTTTGGTTATACTGCGGCGATAGCTACTGAGGAGTACCCTGAAAGTTGAGTTGGCAATGCGGTGGCTTTTAGTATGTTATTATTTGCTTTGTTGATTGAGGTGATTTGATTCGTTATGTCTGGGGATGTTGAGATTTCTGTTGCTGTTGATATGTTAGATACTATAGGGGGTTATTGTGTAGGTCAAGATTATAGTGGTGTTTCTTTATTATATGCATGTGGGGGTTGAGTTTTAGTATTGTTAGGTTGGATCTTGTTTATTACTATTTATGTAGTTCTTGAGGTTGTACGAGGCAACCATTAAATAATTAGAAGAATGATTGGAACTGAGATAATAAAGGAAAGGAAGTATATTTTGATTAAGCCTTTTTGGGCTGAAGTAATTCATGCTGATGTAGAATTGTGTAGGTTTGCTTGTCCTTTTGGCCCAGTTTTTTCATATCAGTTTAAGTCAATTAGTATGGTAGCAATGCGTTGGCCTAGTAATAAATTTGCTAGAGGGTAGATACGGTGGAAAAGGTGGGGGTAGTATCCTAGCATGTTTGAGAAGTGATGAGTATGGATTAATGACATTATTGGGGATTTATTAGTAAATGAATTAAGTTCTATCCCGATTAGAATTCCTAGTAATGTAATGATGAGGGCAGATATTTTTGTTATTGCGGGTATTGTTATGGGGATTAGAGATGTTGGGGGGATATTGGTTGTTAGGATGAAACCAGCGAAAATGCTTCCTATGGCAAGGCGCATAATAGGGTTGATTAGAGAAGGGTTGTTTTCATTGATTGGAGATAGTGGTGGGAATCGTGGTTCTTTCAATAAGGCGAAATATACAATTCGTATACTGTAAATAGCTGTTATGGTGGTTGCGATAAGGGTAATGCACAGGGCTCATGAGTTTGTATAGGATGTGTTTATGGCTTCGATGATAGAGTCTTTTGAGTAAAATCCTGCTAGAAATGGGGTTCCTATGAGGGCTAAGCTTCCTGTTATTAATGCGGATGAAGTAATAGGTAAGATTATGAGTAGGCCTCCTATTTTTCGGATATCCTGTTCATCATTTAAGCTGTGGATGATTGAGCCTGAGCATATAAATAATATTGCTTTGAAGAAAGCATGGGTACAGATGTGAAGGAAAGCTAAGTAAGGTTGGTTGAGGCCAATTGTGACTATTATGAGGCCTAGTTGGCTGGATGTTGAAAATGCTACGATTTTTTTAATGTCGTTTTGTGTGATGGCGCAGATAGCAGTAAATAAAGTAGTTAGGGCGCCTAGACATAGAATTAATGTTATAATGAGGTTATTGTTTGATAGTATAGGGTGGAAGCGGATTAGCAAGAAGATACCAGCTACAACTATAGTGCTTGAATGGAGAAGGGCTGAAACTGGTGTAGGGCCTTCTATGGCTGAGGGTAGTCATGGGTGTAGGCCAAATTGGGCTGATTTCCCTGTTGCGGCAATAATTAGGCCTAGAAGGGCTAGTGAGTTTATAGGGGTTATAAAGATGTGTTGCAGGTCTCATGAGTTGTTATTAAGTATAAGTCATGCTATAGTGAGCATAAAGCCGATATCACCAATTCGGTTGTATAGGACTGCTTGTAGGGCTGCGGTGTTAGCATCAGTACGTCCGTATCATCAGCCAATCAGGAGGAATGATATAATTCCTACTCCTTCTCATCCAATGAATAGTTGGAATAAGTTGTTGGCAGAGACTAGGATGATTATAGTTAGGAGGAAAGTGATGAGGTATTTAAAGAATCGGTGTATGTTTGGATCTGAGTGTATATATCACATTGAGAATTCTAGGATGGATCATGTTACATATAATGCGATTGGGATGAAGATGATAGAGAAGTAATCTATTTTGAAATTCATAGAGATGTTAAATGAATTAATAGAAAACCATTGCCAATTGGTAATAATAGATTCTTGGCCGGAATATAAAAAGATAGTTAGGGGTATTAGGCTAATTATGAAGGCTGATTTTACTGAGGTTTTACAGTAAGAGGGGAATTGGTGGGTAATATTTGGGAAAAGTAGATTAAGAAGTAAGGGTAGAGTTAAGAGGCTAATAGAAAGTATTATTGTTGTATTAAATAGGGAATTAATTACTTTTATTTGGATTTGCACCAAAGTTTTTGGTTCCTAAGACCAATGGATTTCTATTATCCTTTAAAAGTAAGAAAGCCATGATTTTATTCATGGAGTCAAGAATTAGCAGTTCTTGTAACTTTCTCGGCATATAAGGAGGGTTAAACTCCTATGTTTAGATTCACAATCTAATGTTTTTATTAAACTATATTTGCAAAATGTGGTTCCTAGGATGAATTTAGGGTTTACGGAAATAATTAAGAGTGGAACCAGATGGAGGGTTATTAGGATATGTTCTCGTGTGAAGGATGGTTTAAGGGGGTATAAGTGATGTGTGAATTTTCCTCGTTGGGAGGTAATAAGTATATGGAGTGAATAAATGGCAGTAATAACTGTGTTAACCCCTAGCAAGATGATGGATAGGTTGGATCATGAAAAAGAGGAGATGATGACTGCTAATTCTCCTAAGAGGTTAATAGAGGGAGGTAAAGCTAGGTTTGCTAGGCTTGCTAGGAGTCATCAGGAGCATATTAGTGGGAGAATCATTTGTAAGCCTCGGGCTAAGATTATGGTTCGGCTATGAATTCGTTCGTAATTAGTGTTAGCTAAGCAAAAGAGTATGGAAGAAGTAAGGCCATGGGCAATTATAAGTGTAGTTGCTCCTATGAAGCTGAGTGTTGATTGTATAAGGCTGGCAATAATTACGAGACCTATATGACTTACTGATGAGTATGCGATTAAGGATTTTAGGTCAGTTTGTCGTAAGCAGATTGAGCTGGTTATGATTATTCCTCATAGGGATAGGATTATGAATGGATAATAAATATGAGAAGTGATTGGGTTAGTAAAAATTGTGATTCGTATGATGCCATAGCCGCCAAGTTTTAGTAGGATAGCTGCTAGGACTATGGACCCTGCGATTGGGGCTTCTACATGTGCTTTAGGTAGTCACAAGTGAAGACCATATATGGGTATTTTAACCATAAAGGCTGTTATGCATGCGTATCATAGGAATGAGTTGGAAGTAGAAGGATAGAGAGTTGGGGAATATATTGATATTAATAGGATGTGTAGTGAGCCTAATTTGTTATATATATACAGTAAGGCAACTAAGAGGGGGAGGGAGCCTGCAAGAGTGTAAAATAGGAAATATAGTCCGGCGTTAAGGCGTTCGTTCTGATTTCCTCATCGGGTGATGATGATCAGAGTTGGAATTAAAGTAGCTTCAAATAGAATGTAGAATATGATTATTTCTGATGCGGTGAAGGCTATAATTAGGAATAGTTGTAAGATAATTAGTATAGTAAGATAGGTTTTTTTCCGATTTAAGGTTTCATTGGTAAGATGGTTCTGGCTAGCAATTATTATTAGTGGCAATAATCAGCAAGATAGGACTAATAACGGGCTGGATAAGGAATCTATTGAGAATGAGGAGTTGTAATTAAGGCCTAAGTCTGAATAGTGAAATAAGAATGATAGGCTAATAAGGCTAATTAATAGGCTATGGGTTGTTGGATGAATTCATACTCATTGTTTTTTTGAGCATCAGGTTAGTGGAATAAGTATAAAAGTTGGGATAAGAATTTTTAACATTGTAAAAGGTTTAGATTTTGGACGTAATCATTACCATAATTGGAGGATATTTTTACTAGGAGAGCTAGACCCACCCCTGCTTCACATGCTGAAAACACTAATAAAATTAGTGGGGCTATTGATGATGAAAGTATGTGAAAGTGAGAGATTAAAAGGGATAATAGGATAAATAGTGATAGTATTATGCCTTCTAGGCATAGGAGAGTTGATATGAGGTGTGATCGATAAATTAGGACTCCGGCAAGGGCTAGGAAGAAGGCTATGGTGAGGTTGATGTTGAGGGGGGTCATAAGGCAGTCATGGGTTAATACCATGATATATTGAGCCGAAATCAATCATCTTAGTTAGATTAAAAGCCTATTCGGTCCATTCTAGGCCTTTTTGGGTTCATTCATAGGCTAAGCCAGCTGTAAGGAGTAGAATAAGGCAGTAGGAAAGAGCTAACATGGAGCTGGGGGAAGATAGTTGAATAGCTCAAGGTAAAGGTAGGAGCAGAGCAATTTCTAGGTCAAATAAAAGGAATGTAATGGCTACTAGAAAGAATTTCATTGAGAAAGGTAGGCGAGCTGAACCTAGGGGGTCGAAGCCGCATTCATATGGGGTAGATTTTTCTAAGTATAGGTAAAGTTGAGGTAATCAAAATGCAATTATTACAAGTACTGTTGAAAGAGCTGTGTTGATAATTAAGGTGATAATTAGGTTAATTATTTTTCTCTGGTTTTACCCAGAACTTAATGATTGGAAATCAGTAGTACTAATTATACTAGAAAAATACGAACCTCATCAGTAGATAGAAACGTATAGGAATAGTCAGACAACATCTACAAAATGTCAGTATCAGGCAGCTGCTTCGAATCCAAAATGATGGGTGGATGTGAAGTGGAAGTTGATTTGGCGGATTAGACATACAATGAGAAATGTAGTCCCAATAATTACGTGTAGACCATGGAATCCGGTTGCTATAAAGAAAGTAGAGCCGTAGATTCCATCTGCAATAGTGAAAGGGGTTTCGTAGTATTCTATGGCTTGTAGAGCGGTGAAGTAGATGCCTAAAATAATAGTGATTGAGAGGGCTTGAATTATTTGTTTTCGGTTACCTTCTATTAGGCTATGATGTGCTCATGTAATTGAAACTCCGGAGGCTAAGAGGATAGATGTATTTAGTAGAGGTACTTCTAGAGGGTTTAGTGGATGAATGCCTACTGGAGGTCAGCAGCCCCCTAGCTCGGGGGTAGGGGCAAGGCTTGAGTGATAAAAGGCTCAGAAAAATCCTACGAAGAAGAAAACTTCTGATAAAATAAATAGAATTATACCGTAGCGTAGTCCTTTTTGTACAACAGGTGTATGATGACCTTGGAAGGTTCCTTCTCGGACAATATCCCGTCATCATTGATATATAGTTAAGAGTAGACAAGTGATGCCAATAATTAGGAGGGAGATTGAATTGAAGTGAAATCATATAGTTATACCGGATGTAAATAATAGAGCTGATAGAGCTCCTGTTAGGGGTCAAGGGCTAGGGTAACCAAGATGGTAGGCGTGTGTTTGGTGTGACATTAGGTGTTATCATGTAAGTAGAGGCTTACTAGTAGTGTAAAAACATAAGCTTGAATTATGGCAACGGCTAATTCAAGAATGGTTAGTAGGAGGAGAATAGAGAATGTGATTATTGATACGGTTATGCTGATGGAAGATAGGGCTAATGTAGCTGATCCAATGAGATGAATTAGGAGGTGTCCTGCGGTAATGTTGGCTGTCAGTCGGACAGCTAGTGCTAATGGTTGAATAAATAGACTAATGGTTTCAATGATAATTAGTATAGGGATTAGAGGGGTTGGTGTTCCTTGTGGAAGGAAATGTGCTAATGAAGCTTTAGGTTTATTTCGGAAACCTATTACTACTGTACCCATTCAAAGTGGGATTGCTATGCCAATATTCATAGAGAGTTGTGTTGTAGGGGTAAATGAGTATGGTAGGAGACCCAGGAGGTTAGTTGAACCAATAAATAGGATTAATGACATAAGTATTAAAGTTCAAGAACGTCCTTGAATATTATGTATAGCTATTATTTGTTTTGTGATTAATCGGATTAGTCAGATTTGTAAAACTTGGATGCGGTTAGGTAGTCAGCGTTTGGGAGAGCTGAGTATTAAGCATGGGAAAGTTATGATAATTGGCAGAGTTGTAATACCTATGATCGTAGGGGTGATGAATGGGGCAAATAGATTTTCGTTCATTTACTATTTCAGTGAGGTTGTGTAGTAGGGGTGGTGCATATTTCTTTTTCGCTTGTTGGTGTGATAGAGTTTATAGGTTGATTAAGCATTTTAAGTTGGTAAATGCAAAATAAGGAGATAACTATTAAAATAATAGTTAGGAATCATGTAGAAGTATCTAGTTGTGGCATTTTCTTTGATAAGGTAAGATGACCTTTTAACAATAATGATTGTTTACTAGAATTATCAAAGATGATTGCATTATAGAGGATCACTTTTCGAAATATTTTAGAGTGGTTATTTCTAGGACGATAGGTATAAAGCTATGATTTGAGCCGCAGATTTCTGAACATTGACCGTAATATACGCCAGGGCGTGTTGATGTTAGGGTTGCTTGATTAAGTCGGCCTGGGATAGCGTCTGTTTTTAAGCCTAAGGATGGAACAGCTCATGCGTGAAGTACGTCTTCTGATGAGATGAGTATACGAATTGGAAGTTCTATAGGGAGAACTACTCGATTATCGACTTCTAATAGTCGAAATTGGCCAGGGGTAAGATCTTGAGTGGGAATTATATAAGAGTCAAATATTAAATCTTCATAGTCGGTATACTCATAGCTTCAATATCATTGATGTCCTATAGCTTTAGCTGTAAGATATGGATTATAAATTTCGTCTATCATATAGAGGATGCGCAGCGAGGGTAGGGCGATAAGTACTAGGATTACAGCAGGTATAATAGTTCAAATAGTTTCAACTTCTTGGGCGTCTATTGTACTTGTGTGAGTGAGTTTAGTCGTAAGTATTAAAATAATAATGTATAGTACTAAGGAGCTAATTAGAAAGACAATTATTAGAGTATGATCATGGAAGTATATTAGTTCTTCTATGATAGGCGATGTGGCGTCTTGAAAGCCAAATTGTATAGGATAAGGCATATAAGATATATAGGGTTTAAACCTATAATTTAACTATGGCAAAGTTATGTAATGTTTATTACTAATATCTTAGGAGAAAGTCATAGAGGTTATGAGGTTGACTTGAAATCAATTTTAGAGGGTTCGATTCCTTCCTTTCTTGAACTTATAGTTTAACAAAGACTGGTTGTTCGAATGTATGATAAGGGGGTGGACATCCATACAACCATTCAATATTTGTAGTGGTAAGTTCTACTGTTGATACTTCTCGTTTGGCGGCAAATGCTTCTCAAATGATAAATATCATTAAAATTACTGCTGTTAGTGAAATGAATGATCCAATAGATGATAATACGTTTCATGTTGTGTAAGCATCTGGGTAGTCGGAATAACGTCGTGGTATGCCTGAGAGACCTAAGAAGTGTTGAGGGAAGAATGTTATGTTGACTCCAACGAATATAATGGAAAAGTGAATTTTAGCTCATAGATCATTTAACATGTAACCTGTGAATAAAGGGAATCAATGAACGAAGCCTCCTATAATAGCGAAGACAGCTCCTATAGATAGTACATAGTGAAAGTGGGCTACTACATAGTATGTGTCATGTAGTACAATGTCTAGTGATGAGTTTGCTAGTACAATTCCTGTTAACCCGCCAATTGTAAAGAGGAAGATAAAGCCTAGGGCTCATAGTATTGCGGGGGCTCATTTAATATTACCTCCGGGAAGAGTTGCTAATCAACTGAATACTTTGACTCCAGTAGGAATAGCAATGATTATTGTAGCAGAAGTAAAATAGGCTCGAGTATCAACGTCAAGGCCGACTGTAAACATGTGATGGGCTCAAACAATAAAACCAAGGAAACCGATAGATATTATTGCTCAGACTATACCTATATAGCCGAAAGGTTCTTTTTTGCCTGAGTAATAAGTGACAATGTGTGAAATAATTCCGAACCCTGGGAGGATTAAAATATAGACTTCTGGATGTCCAAAAAATCAGAAGAGGTGTTGATATAAGATAGGATCTCCTCCTCCTGCAGGATCAAAGAAAGTTGTATTTAAATTACGGTCAGTGAGAAGCATAGTAATGCCAGCTGCAAGAACGGGAAGGGAGAGTAGAAGTAATACTGCTGTGATTATTACAGATCATACGAATAAGGGGGTCTGGTATTGGGATAAAGCTGGTGGTTTTATGTTAATAATAGTAGTAATAAAGTTAATAGCGCCTAGAATTGAAGATACTCCAGCCAAATGTAGTGAGAAAATGGCTAAATCTACTGATGCGCCTGCATGGGCTAAGTTCCCTGCTAAAGGAGGGTAGACTGTTCACCCAGTACCAGCACCTGCTTCTACAGTAGAAGAGGCCAAGAGTAGAAGAAATGAAGGTGGAAGAAGTCAGAAGCTTATATTATTTATTCGGGGGAAGGCTATATCTGGAGCACCAATTATTAATGGGATTAGTCAATTACCGAACCCGCCAATTATAATTGGCATTACTATAAAGAAGATTATTACAAAAGCATGGGCAGTAACTACAACGTTATAAATCTGGTCATCCCCGATTAGAGTACCTGGTTGACCTAATTCAGCACGGATAAGGAGGCTTAAGGCAGTACCAACTATTCCGGCTCAGGCACCGAACAATAAGTATAAGGTGCCGATATCTTTGTGGTTAGTGGAAAATAGTCAACGGTTAATGAACATAGGTAAAATGGCTGAGGTAAGCATTGAACTGTAAATTCAAAGACAGAGATAATAGTCTCTTTTTACCATTAAGTTGAAGCCAAATGTTTAGGCGCTTAGCTGTTAACTAAGTCCTAGTGGGATAAATACCCTCCAATTTAGTATTAAAGCATTTTGGGAGACCTCCGGGCCTCACGCCTTTTTTTTTCTCACAAAGGCGTGAGGTGGGTGGAGAAGGTCAAAGGCTAGATGGATTTACATCTGCTGAAGGCTTTGAAGGCCTTAGGTCTGAGTTGAACCTAAGCCTTTGTGTGGCCTTGAAGTATATTTATATATTGAATTGCAAATTCGAAGAAGCAACTGAGTAGTTGCCAGGGCTTGAGAGGAGAATTTAGCTTAATTAAAGTATTCGATTTGCGTTCGGATGATGCAAGATAAAGGCTTGTAATTCTTAGTAGTAAAGAGATATGAAAATAGGGGATAGTGGAAGTAGAAGAGTCGTAATGATAGTAAGGGATGGGATTGTATGAACTGGTTTATTTTGTGGAATTAGTCATTGTAATTTGGTGGTAGAGGTGGATGGAAATATGGTTAGAGTGGCTGCGTAAATAATGCGTATATAGAAGAATAAATTTAGTAGGGCGGAAAGGGCTATTAAGGTGGCGATAGTAATGTTATTGCTGTTAATTAGTTCTTGCAGGATTATTCATTTTGGTATGAAACCGGTTAGGGGTGGAAGTCCACCTAAGGATAAGAGTGAAAGGAAAATAATAATTGTTAAAGGTGTTGATTTGTTTCATAAATTAGAGATGGATTTAATTTTAGTTACGGATGCGTGATTTAGGGTTAGGAATAGGGCAAGTGTTGCGATAATATAGAGGATTAAGTTAAGAAGAGTTATGATAGGATTAATTAGGATAATAATGGTTATTCAGCCTATGTGGGCGATGGATGAATAAGCTATGATTTTTCGTAGTTGTGTTTGGTTAAGGCCGCCTCAGCCACCGAGTAGAGTTGATATAATTGCTAAGAGGATAAGAATATTTATGTTAAGTGTTGGGGAGATTTGGTATATGATTGATGTGGGTGCAATTTTTTGTCATGTGAGAAGGATTATACCTGAGAATAGTGGAATGCCTTGTGCGACTTCAGGTACTCAGAAGTGGAATGGGGCTAATCCGAGTTTAGTGGCAAGTGCAAGTGTTATGAGGGTTGATGCTGTTGGGTTGGAGATTTGTAGTAGGGTTCATTGATTAGTTATAGAAGCGTTGTGAATGATAGCAAATATTATTACTATTGAAGCGGTGGCTTGGGTAAGGAAGTATTTGATAGCCGATTCTGTTGCTCGAGGGTGGTTGGGAAGAGTTAGTAGTGGAATGATTGCGAGGGTGTTAATTTCTAGTCCTATTCATGCTGTTAATCAGTGGCTGCTGAATATAGTTATAGAAGTGCCTAGTAATATACTAATAGAGATAATTAGTATAATGAGGGGGGACATTAGTATGGGAAGGGTGTAAACCAACATTTTCGGGGTATGGGCCCGATAGCTTTTTTAGCTGACCTTACTAGAGTATGGTGTAAAGGAAACACTGAGGATTTTGAGTTCTCGGATATGGGTTCAAATCCTATTATTCTAGAAATAAGGGGGCTTTCACCCCTATGATTTATCCTATCAAGATAATTCTTTTATCAGACATATTTCTTAAAATTGGGGAGGGATACATGAAAATGCGATGGGAAATGAGATGAATCATAGGCATAAGGCTAGGGTTATGGGGAGAAAACTTTTTCATAGTAAGTGTATAAGTTGGTCGTATCGGAATCGTGGGTATGAGGCTCGGATTCATAAGAAGAGAATAGTTAAGGCTAATGTTTTTGTTATAAATGAGATAGTGCTAAAGGTTTGTATATTATGATAAGCTGAGGAGCCTAGGAATAAAATAGCTGTTATAGCATTTATGATTATAATATTAGCGTATTCTGCTAAGAAGAATATGGCGAATGGTCCGGCTGCATATTCTACGTTAAATCCAGATACGAGTTCTGATTCTCCTTCTGTTAGGTCGAATGGGGCACGATTTGTTTCAGCAAGTGTAGAGATAAATCATATTATAGCTAACGGTCATGTAGAGATAATTAATCATAGATTTTCTTGTGTGACAATTAGGGTCTTTAATGTGAAAGAGCCGTTAATGAGCATAATAGATAGAAGGATGATGGCTAGTGTTACTTCATATGAAATTGTTTGGGCTACTGCGCGCAGGGCACCAATTAGGGCATATTTAGAGTTTGATGCTCAACCAGATCATAAAATAGAGTAGACTGATAGTCCTGATAGAGCTAAAATAAATAGTAAACCTAGATTTAGATCTAGTAGAACGTTAGGTATGGGGAGGGGGGTTCAGATTGTTAGAGCGAGGGTAAGGGCTAAAATAGGGGCAATTACGAATATTGAAATGGATGATGTTAATGGTCGTAAGGGTTCTTTGGTGAATAATTTTACTGCATCGGCGATTGGTTGGAGTAGTCCGTATGGGCCTACGATGTTAGGGCCTTTGCGGAATTGTATATATCCTAATACTTTACGTTCAACGAGAGTTAAGAATGCTACGGCTAGGAGGATTGGTACGATATACAATAGGAGGTTGATAACATACATTATTAAGGAGAGGGTTTGAACCTCTGGGAATAAAGGCTTAAGTTTTATGCAATTACCACTCTGCCACCTTAATTGCTCTTTTCTAGGGCGTTAAGTTATTGCACTAAGATATTAAGATGCTTTCATATCTTATTACTAAGGCTCATATAGTATGTTGGCCTTATTTCTCTTGTCCTTTCGTACTAGGAGAAATGAATATACAGATAGAAACCGACCTGGATTTCTCCGGTCTGAACTCAGATCACGTAGGACTTTAATCGTTGAACAAACGAACCATTAATAGCGGTTGCACCATTTGGATGTCCTGATCCAACATCGAGGTCGTAAACCCTATTGTCGATATGGGCTCTAAAATAGGATTGCGCTGTTATCCCTGGGGTAACTTGGTCCGTTGATCAATATTTGGGTCAATTACTGGTTATTCACACTTGGATTAGTTGATCTAGGTTAAATCATTCGGAGGTTTATTTATGCTCCGAGGTCACCCCAACCAAAGATTGCAGACTAAGTGCTTTAAGGTTTGTTCCTTATGGGGGTTTTAGGTAATTAAGCGGTAGTCTATTATTCTTAAGCTCCACAGGGTCTTCTCGTCTTGTAGGGGTATTCCCGCCTCTGCACGGGAAGGTCAATTTCACTGATTAAGAATAAGAGACAGTTGAACCCTCGTGATGCCATTCATACAAGTCTCCATTTAAGGGACAAGTGATTATGCTACCTTTGCACGGTCAGGATACCGCGGCCGTTGAAAATTTTCACTGGGCAGGCGTTGCCTCTAATACTTAGTACGCTAGAGGTGATGTTTTTGGTAAACAGGCGGGGTTAGTGTTTGCCGAGTTCCTTTTATTCTTATTAATCTTTCCTTTATGCATACCTGTGTTGGGTTAACAATTGTTTTAATAAGTTTTCTAGTTTGATAATTGTACTTATTCTATTGTTAAATGTTAGTGGATTTTCCGTTTCTAATTTAGGCTTATGCAAGGAGAAGAGACTTCTTGTTACTAATTGTAGCATTGTGACTTCTATGAGTAAATAGAATCATCCAATCAGAGACTAGGGATTTTGTGGAATTTTAGGAATTAATTGGGAGATAGGTTTTGAGCTTTAACGCTTTCTTAATTGATGGCTGCTTTTAAGCCTACAATGTATTGGGGTTTTCATTGTCCTCTAGTGATGCTTGTATGCATGATCAAAAGAGCTGTCCCTCTTTTGATTTACTTTTAAATTTAAATTATTGTTTTTAGACATCTAGTTAAATTTAAAGTTGAACTGATATTCGTTTATTGGATAACCAGCTATTTTCAAGTTCGGTTGGCCTTTCACCACTACTATAAAATCTTCTCACTATTTTGCTACATAGATGAGTTGGCTCTAATATGCTGTTCTATAGTAGCTCACTTGATTTCGGGGGGACGGGCTAAAATTCTTTTTGTCCGGGTAAACTAGCTAGACCATTATGCAAAAGGTACAAGGTTTAATCTTTGCTGTTGGTTACTTTGAATTTGTCTTTCAATTTTCCCTTACGGGACTTTCGTTACGGCGCCTATATTTTTTTTTCTATCACCTATACTAAAAGGGTCAAATGTTTTGTATGAGATGTTAAATAATTGAGTTAGTGGGTAATAGGGCTGATATTAGTTCAAAATGTCAGGGTTAGGCTGAATTCTCTTAGGTGTAAGCTAAGTGCTTTGTATTAAGCTACATTTTGATAATCCAAGTGCACTTTCCAGTACACTTACCATGTTACGACTTTTCTCCTCTTTAATTCTTTATCTTATTATGGATGGTTTGTGCATTTATTGAGGAGGGTGACGGGCGGTGTGTGCGCGCCCTATTGCCTGTTTCAATTAAGCTCTCTATTCTTAATTTACTGCTAAATCCTCCTTCAGTATATCTTAGTTTCATAAGATATTTCGTTAATTTTCTATTATAGAAAATGTAGCCCATTGCTTTCCTCTTCATATGCTACACCTTGACCTAACGTTTTTATGATGAATAATCTTGCTTACTTTAATACCCTATTGGGGTGAGCTGACGATGGCGGTATATAAGCTGTATTGGCAAAAAGAGGTAAGGTATATCGGGGTTTATCGATTATAGAACAGGCTCCTCTAGATGGGATTAGGGCACCGCCAAGTCCTTTGAGTTTTAAGCGATTGCTAGTAGTTCTCTGGCGAATAGTTTTGTTGATAAAATATTTGGGTTTAAGGCTAAGCATAGTGGGGTATCTAATCCCAGTTTGTTTCTTAGCTATCGTGTTATCAGTTCTATTAAAGTCACTTTGGTAGGTCATTTTTACATCAACTGGAGCGTATTACAGCTTAGTCATATCTTAACTTTATTAATGTTCAACTTAAACACGCTTTACGCCGCTACTCTGTTAGTTTAGGTTAATCGTATGACCGCGGTGGCTGGCACGAAATTTACCAACCTTAATTAACTATAACTTAGTCAAACTCTCGTTTATTTCTTAATTTTAGTCACTGCTGTATCCCGTAGGGGTGTGGTTGAGCAAGGTGTTGTGGGCAACCGGTGGCGAGCCTGATACCTGCTCCTAGTAGTTGCTTGGGTAGAACTGTAAGGGCATTCTCACTGGGCAGCGGAAACTTGCATGTGTAGGTTTAATTATTATTAACAGAAAGGCTAGGACCAAGCCTTTGTGTTTATGGGATTATTGATAATCCATCTAAGCATTTTCAGTGCTTTGCTTTGCATTTAAGCTACCTTAAC